AAATTTGGATATAGTTAAGGAAAAAGGAGAGCGGATACATAATAGTGGTAATGGAAAAATTAACTCTAGACTTCTGAAAATTTTCGAAAGAAGTTTCGAGTTTTTAGTCACCAGTTTTTTGATAACCAGTGACCAAAAATAGTTGGAATTCCTTAACTCTACCGATTCTAAATTAGTTTATCGAAATATTCTGAAAAAGCCGTTAACAAAATTCCTTGTTTTTGAATAAAGTAGGAACCAAATTGCTGAAAATCGATTGTAGAATCAGAACTAAGTTGCGTTCCGATAACCTTTATTTGATCAATATTGTCGACCAATGATTTTAAACCGACTTGCTCATGTTTTAATTGATAAATTTGTTTTAAAATACGATCTGGGAGAAAATCGATGTCTAGCTGTGCATAGTTTTTCTTAAAAAATTGATAAATTTCAGGACGTTCTGTATACCAAAATTCTCTTAATCGATCCGGAATTGGATCAGATGTCCACAGTGCTGGAAGATATCGGAATAGGAGAACCTTTCTCGGAATACCATCAATTAAGAACTCGCCAGGTTCTCCTTCGCTTGGAAGAAAAGGCATTGTAAAAACCAAATGATTAATACTATCAAGTAAACTTCCAAGTGCCCCATGAATAATCAAAGGCAATAAAGGAAAACCAAGTAGTACTACTCGACGTGAAATTCCTAAATGGAATAAAATATCATATATCCAATCTGTTAATGAGATTAGATATACCCACGGTCGTGTATAAGGATTAATCGAAATGAAATAGCTTAACATAATTCGCAATTCTGCAAAAAAGTAAAAATAGACCATCATTGAAAATAATGTATTGCGGATTGTTTCTAAACCCACCGTATCTATTCCTAAATCAAAATGAAGCTGAATCCATTTCGATAACCAATCAGGTAAAAAAACTACATTTCGATAATGTGGGATATAAAAATTATAATATCCATCTTGTGGACTCTCATAATAAAATTTTTCAATTGTAGATGGTTGAGGAAGATTACCAAAAATCGCTTCGAAAAATGTAGTCGGATTAGCGAACGGTGGTATCCTCGTCTGATGCATTGGTAACCCATATCCTGGAATTACATCAGTTCGAATCGGCATTCCAAGGCTTTGTTTTGGATACCCTAAAACTTTAGCTATATTTTCAAATAACCATGACGTCGCTAAAATTATTTTTATTCGTAAATTTATCCCCAATAATTGAAGACTCATACCCATATCTAGAATACCTCCTTTAAAAAATATTCTTGTTTAATTTGTTTTTAATTATAGATGTCGGAATCCTAATCCTAATGGATGATAACAATAGGGATGAATGAGTATTATTCGTTAGACGACTCAAATATGAATTGAATTCGCTCGAAATCGTATCCTCTCATATTTTATAGCTTCATACTTTACTAGCATAGCACATAGTTTACTTCATTTTGAATAGAAGTTCAGTACTCGTATTACTATATAGTAATAGTTTTTAATTATAGTAAAATAAATTTGATTAAATCGCTGGACCAAACAGAACTAAATTACACTCTCTGCTTCAGCTTTTTAAATTAAGCTGAAAATTTTCCCAGAAGGGGAGCCTTCTTAAATAAAAGAATGCCATTTCTAAGGTTAGGTAGTCCAGTCGGGATAGTAGGATTTGAACCTACGACACCCTGCTCCCAAAGCAGGTACTCTACCAAGCTGAGCTATATCCCGTTATCAGACTACCAAGTGATAGATTGTCAATTCTTTATTTAATTCGTGTAATGAAGGTTTGATTCATTATACAGGATTCTTCTATTATTATGCAAGTCTTTATTTAATATTTTTATTTAATTGTTTTTTCAGAACTTGGCAAGATAAACTTTTTAGAAATTAGAGCACTAGAAAACTTTGTGTTATGAGATTCTAATTTCTAAAATTAAGCTCTGATTAAATTTAAAAGTTTTTAATTTAAGTAGACTTAAAAATCAATTCACTTTAATTTATTTTTCAACTTCAGCCTCAATATAATCAATAACTTGTTGAACAGTTTTAATATCGCCCGCTGCATCATCATTAACGCTTATATCAAATTCTTCTTCAAAGGCCATAATTAATTCAACAACGTCTAATGAATCAGCTCCTAAATCTGATTGAAAATCAGTCCCTGCTTCAATTTTATCTGCCTCAACAGCTAATTGCTCTTGAACAATTGCTGATACTCGCTCAAAAGTGTCTGACATAGGAATTCTCCTTAAAGGGTAAAGTATTAAAAAAATATTAAAATCACACTTATAATTATATAACAAATTATTACTTTATATCAAATTTTTGTTTTTGTAAGTAAAAAATTTTTTATTTTTTTATCAAAAAAGTAGAGACAACTGTTTTTCTCCCCTTTTACAAACTTTTTCAATTGAAAAAAGTTTTCTTTATTGGACATATTATTAATTAAGATAATAATAGCATTAAGGATAACAATTAAAATAAGATAGATACTTAACAAATTTCCAAGAAAAATAAGGTTTTAAAATTAATGAAGAAATTAAAACGAAACAAAACTGAAGGCAAGTAGTTATTGTAAAGAATTTTGTTTGGACTTATTGAAATATTTTGCTAAATTAACAATTTGATAGATATTATGCTTTGTAATAGAAAAAATGGGTATATTATATTTTTTGGATAAATTCCTTAACCTAACATTTTCTTTCAACTTAGAGGGAGAACCAATAATTAAACTTGTTTTTTGAATTTCCTTTGTCACGATGACTTGAAATTTCAATTTTTTTAAAATCTCATAAATCAAATTGGGTGAAATAGAATAAATAAAAACAAATAATTTCTTAGTTTTTAAATTTTGTAAGGTCGTAGGACGAATAGGGTTAATCCAATTCTCACGAAAATGCATTGATCGATTTTTTCGATTCGAAAAATTTTTTATTAAGGAGAAACTAGTGGTTTGCAATTTTTTATATTTTATCGTTGTTTTTTGATTTTGAGATAATTCCCGAATTTGAGTTATTGTAAAATTGCCACGTAATAAAAGATCGATGGAACTTTTTACATCTTCATGAATTGTCCAACTATTTTGCTTATTAATTTCGATCGCAAGTTGAAATGCAGGGTATGCTTTGCGCTCAAGGATACTTTTTTGAGTTCCACGTCTTTTTGCTTCATCATCACTTAAAGTTACATACTGAATTCCTCCAATTAAGTCAGATAGTGGCGGATTTTTGATTAAATTTTCTAAACAATTACCATGTGTTGTACCGACAAGTTGAACGCCCTTTTCGGCAATAGTACGAGCAGCAAGTGCTTCAAGTTCAGTACCAATTTCATCAATAATAATAACTTGAGGCATATGATTTTCTACAGCTTCTATCATAATTTGATGTTGTAATTCTGTAGCAGCTACTTGCATTCGACGAGCTCGTCCGATACCTGAATGAGGTATATCACTATCACCAGCAATTTCATTTGAAGTATCTACAATAATAACACGTTCTTCCATTTCATCAGAAATAACTCGAGCAATTTCCCGAATAATTGTTGTTTTTCCAACACCGGGTCTTCCTAAAAGTAAAATTGATTGACGCGATTCTAATAAATCACGAATACTGGAAATTGGTCCAAAAATGGCTCGCCCTATTCGACAAGTTAATCCATTAATCAAAAATTGCCGATTTCGGATACAACTTATTCGATGCAGAGTTCTTTCAATGCCTGCCCGATTATCATTACTAAACTTGCCAATTCGTTTTGTTAAATAATCTATGTCCTGCCAAGAAATAACTTTTTGAGATAAATATTTCGGTCCAGTTACAAAACGAGCTTCTGGTCGTCTACCCAAATCTATTACAATTTCTATTAATTTTTCTTTACTTGAATGAGAAACTAAAGTTTCTCTAATAAAAAAAGGTAAATTTTCGAGCAATTTATCTAAGTCTTCATCTTGTTTCATACATATACATATATTTAATGTATTAAAGCTTAAAATATAGTTGATCAATCGTAAGAGAATTTTTGAGAAGTAGTGATGAATTTAATTAAAGATTATCAATATTGTCTACTTCTCTTAATTGCTCAGATTATTAGATAACTTTCGAATTTTATCTTAAATTAGTTAGCAAATTGAATTAAATTTCATAATCTTAAAAGATTATAATATTTTATATCTCCTAAACTATCGAAATTACCTTTTAAGTAAAAAATTTTTACTTTGATATTGTTACTAATTGATTAAACGTTGGTATATCTAATACTGCTATTTGTGCTAGCATTTTTCGATTTAATCCGATATTTGATTTTTTAAAATTATTAATCAAGCGACTATATGATAAACCATTTAATCTTGAAGCTGCATTTATTCGAGTAATCCAAAGTTTTCTAAATACCCGTTTTTTCTGCTTTCTTCCAACATAAGAATAACGTAATGCTTTCATTACCTGCTGATTCGCTACTCTAAAAAGGCGAGAATGTGCGCCTTTATAACCTTTTGCAAGTTGTAAAATCTTTTTTCGACGTTTACGGGCGATATTGCCTCGCTTAACTCTAGCCATAGTTTATTTTTAATATGGTAACATTAATTTAATAGGTTTACTATCGTTCGTACTAACACAAATAACTTGAGATAACTTTCGTTTTTGCGTATTTGATTTCTTCATTAAAAGATGTCCTTTATAAGCATGACGACGTAAAAATTTACCAGTTCCTGTTTTTTTATAACGTTTTAGGGCTGATTTTCGAGTTTTTAATTTAGGCATAAGTTCTAACTTTTTTTGGGAAAATATAAATCTTTAAGATATATTTTTGACTTCAAAGGATGTGAATATAAAATTTGATTACCGCTTTCCCAATTAACAGGACAAGCATGACCAGGATTTTCTTTCACATATTGAATAGATTCTAAAATACGAAGTAATTCATTTATATTTCTACCGCACAATAAATTATTAACAGTATAGTATTGAATTACACCTTCTTTGTCAATAATGAACAAACCTGGAAACGCTAACCCTTCATCAGTTAGTAACTGATAATCACGAGTAATTGTTTGAGTTAAATCAGAAACTAAAGGATAATTTAGATTCCCTAATCCGCCTTCTTCCCGATTTAATAATAAATATTGTAAATGTGAAAAAGGACTATCAACTGAAATAGCTAAAATTTGTGTTGATAATTTTCTAAATTCTGAAATTCGATCACTTAACAATATTAATTCTGTAGGTGAAACGGATGTAAAATTAGCAGGATAAAAGAAAAGAATGACGTATTTTTTTCCACGATAATCAGATAAACGAATTTTGCCCAGTCTTTTTTTGAAAACTCCAATTGTTAAAAAATTTGGAGCAATTTTCCCTATTTTTGGAAAGTTTATCATAAGTGATGATATTAAAAATTTACAGCCATAGAATTTTAATTAAAAAATAATAACAAAATAACAAAAGTAGAGCAATTTTGAAAAAAATTACACTACTTTTCTAACTATTAAAAAAGGGTTATGATGATTAAGATTTTGTTTTTGAATCAACTTCAACTAATTCATCAAGAGCAAAATTATTTGTGTTTGTTCCACTGTAATTTACATTTTCAAATCGAACCACCACAGGGTAACGAATTCCACTTTGATCTACTGTTGCAACAGTCCCTACTTGATTAAACCAGTACGATTCTTTTCTAAGAATTCGAACTTCTGAGCCACGACTAATCATAAGTTTTTAATTTTTTTAATATTTGTTTAACTATATAATTTCTTAAAATGAATGAAGATTTTAAAATTACTTAGTATTTCTTAAAATAAGATTAATTAATTTTAAAAACATAAATTCAATTTTCATATTTTATTAACTGATTGTTTAAAATATGTTAACCCTAAAACAAGGATCAGACGGGAACTGATCTAAATATATTTATTCATTTACAACAAATTATAAAATAAATTAAATTTTTCAACAAGAAAAATTTAATTTATTTTATAATTTGTTGTAAATAATTACATGAGAAAAGAATTTTACCAGCCAGTTGTTTAGAAGGATTTAACTATGTTAAGATGAGTGTAGAAATGAATCATTATAGAAAACTACAATAAAACAAACAATGAATAATAATAACGATAATAATAATACAATTAGAAATTTACTTATCGGTATAGCTTTATTGAGTGGTATTAGTTTAATAGCAAAAAAATTTGATTTAGTAGGAAGTCAAGGATTAGATAATGTACGCAATACACCTCAGCAAACCCAAGCAGTTATAAGCTCAAGAATGACCTATGGTCGTTTCCTAGAATATCTAGAAATGGGATGGGTTAAACAAGTTGATTTATATGATAATAGTCGAAATGCAATTGTTCAAGCATCGAGTCCTGAATTAGGTAATCGACCACAAACTATCCGTGTTGAAATTCCTGTTGGAGCTTCACAATTAATTCAAAAATTGAAAGAATATAACATTGATTTTGATGCTCATCCTGCTGAGCAAAAAAACGTTTTTGTCAACATACTTAGTAATATTCTTTTACCAATAATTTTTATTACAGGTTTAGTTTATTTATTCCAAAATTCTGAGAATTTTGGAGGAGGATCTGGACAATCTCCAATGAGCCTAGGAAAATCAACAGCACGATTTGAACGGAGTCCTGATACAGGAGTTAGTTTTAGAGATATTGCCGGAATTGATGAAGCGAAAACAGAATTTGAAGAAATTGTTTCATTCTTAAAAGAACCAGATAAATATACAATTGTTGGAGCAAAAATTCCTAAAGGAATTTTATTAGTTGGTCCTCCTGGAACTGGTAAAACATTACTTGCAAAAGCAATTGCTAATGAAGCCGATGTTCCATTCTTTAGTGTGGCTGGGTCTGAATTCGTTGAAATGTTTATTGGTATTGGGGCTGCACGAGTACGAGATTTATTTAAAAAAGCCTCAGAAAATGCACCATGTATTGTATTCATTGATGAAATTGACGCCGTAGGACGAGAACGTGGCGCTGGTGTTGGAGGCGGTAATGATGAACGTGAACAAACTTTGAATCAATTATTAACAGAAATGGATGGATTCAAAGAAAATAAAGGTGTAATTGTTGTTGGTGCTACAAATCGTGTAGATATTTTAGATGCAGCTCTATTACGTCCGGGACGTTTTGATAGACAAGTAACCGTAAATTTACCAGATCGATTAGGAAGAGTCGGTATCTTAAAAGTTCATGCTCGAAACAAACCATTGGGTGAGGATGTATCTTTAGTTCAATTAGCGAATCGAACACCAGGTTTCTCAGGTGCCGATTTAGCCAATTTATTAAATGAGGCCGCAATTTTAGCTACAAGATATAAAAAGTCGTCAATTACTAAAAATGAAGTAAACGAAGCCGCAGATCGAATTATTGGTGGTATTGCTGGTGCTCCAATGGAAGATACAAAAAATAAACGTTTAATTGCATATCATGAAGTAGGTCATGCTATTGCAGGATCAGTTTTAAAATCCCATGATGAAGTAGAAAAAATTACTCTAACACCACGTGGTGGGGCTAAAGGCTTAACATGGTTTACTCCAGAAGAAGACCAAAGTTTATTATCTCGCTCTGCTTTATTAGCTCGTATTATAACAACACTTTCAGGTCGGGCTGCTGAACAAGTAGTTTTTGGTGATCCAGAAGTAACAACGGGCGCAAGTAGCGATTTGCAACAAGTCACTAATTTGGCACGACAAATGGTTACAAGATTTGGTATGTCTAATATTGGTCCATTAGCTTTAGAGGATGAGAACACAGGTCAAGTATTCTTAGGCGGAAATATGTCATCTGGATCAGAATATGCTGAGAATATTGCAGATCGAATAGATGATGAAGTTCGTAAAATTATTAAATATTGTGAACAAAAAGCAATTGAAATAATTTTAGATAATCGTGTTGTTATTGATCTAGTTGTTGAAAAATTATTAGATAAAGAAACAATGGACGGTGATGAATTCCGAGAAATTTTAAGCACTTATACGATTTTACCAAATAAAAATCTCCCATACGTATCAAGATTTAATTAAGTAATTTTTTCAAACTAATAATTAATCAAAATATATTGCTATATATACGTTCTAAATATAGAATAACCTTAAAATATAAGAAATTAATAGCAAAAACTTATTTTGCTATTTTATATTTGGAGTTAATTTAAGAATTATTAAATTAGGTTAATTTTATGGCAAAAAAAAGCATGGTAGAACGCGAAAAAAAGCGTATTAAATTAAATAACAAGTATACATTAAAACGAAATACGTTATTAAAACAATATCAAGAAACAGAGGATTTTAAATTAAGATTAGAAATTCACGCTAAAATTCAAAAATTACCGCGAAATAGTGCAAAAATTCGTATTCGAAACCGATGTTGGAAAACTGGGCGTCCTCGTGGATTCTATAGAGATTTTGGTGTATCTCGTCACGTTTTACGTGAAATGGCACATAATTGTTTATTACCTGGTGTTACAAAATCGAGCTGGTAAAAATAGAATATACGAATAGTGAAATTTTTAATAGAATGTAATATATTCCTTAGAATCAAAAAAGTTTATAAATTAATACCTTCTATAGAAATACATTATGATTTATGATTCGCAAGTTTACACAGTGTTACTTATTGCTCTTTTAGCAAGTGTTTTAGCAATTCGATTAGGCTCAACACTTTATCAATAAAATAAAAATTGATAAGTCTTTTTACAAGGTAGTCTAAATAACTTAAAATTACCTTGTAAAAAACTTTTAATTTGAGCTTTTCTAAACATTTTTTATATTTAAACTAAATAATAATTATGGTAACACAAGATTTAAAAAAATTTAATACACCTGTTTTTCCTTTTACTGCAATTGTTGGTCAAGAGGAAATGAAATTAGCTTTACAATTAAACGTAATTGATCCCAAAATCGGTGGCGTGATGATTATGGGTGATCGTGGTACAGGAAAATCAACAACAATTCGAGCAATAGCCGATTTACTTCCAGAAATTGAAATTGTAAAAGATGATCCTTTTAATTCACATAAATCTGATTTAGACTTAATGGGGAATGAAGTAAAACTTGCAATTCAAAATGGTGAATCATTAGAAACAGAATTTATTAAAATTCCAATGGTTGATTTACCGTTAGGGGCTACAGAAGATCGAGTTTGTGGTACTATCGACATTGAAAAAGCTTTAACAGAAGGTGTCAAAGCTTTTGAACCAGGATTATTAGCGAAAGCAAACCGTGGAATTCTTTATGTTGATGAAGTAAATTTATTAGATGATCATTTAGTAGATATTTTATTAGATTCAGCTGCATCAGGATGGAACACTGTTGAACGAGAAGGTATTTCAATTCGTCATCCAGCACGATTTGTTTTAGTAGGTTCAGGAAATCCCGAAGAAGGTGAATTACGACCACAATTACTAGATCGTTTTGGAATGCATGCAGAAATCCGTACAGTTAAAGATCCAATTCTACGGGTAAAGGTTGTAGAAGAACGTACATCATTTGACCAAACACCAATGGTTTGGATTGAAAATTATGAGAAACAACAACAAGAATTACGAGACCGAATTGTTGCAGCACAGAATTTATTACCAAACGTGGAATTAGATTATGACTTACGAGTTAAAATTTCAGAAGTATGTAGTCAATTAGACGTGGATGGATTACGGGGTGATATTGTAACAAATCGTGCAGCTAAAGCTCATGCAGCTTATCACGGTCGTGATAAAGTAACAATTGAAGATATTTCAAAAATTATTACTTTATGTCTTCGTCATCGTTTAAGAAAAGATCCATTAGAAACAATTGACTCTGGAAATAAAGTGCTAAAAGTTTTTAATGAGATATTTGAAATTGAAGAATAAAAGATTTCGTTAAGATAAAAATTAATTGTCAATTTAAAAATACTTATGTTCCCTCTTTTTTTAAAGATAATTTGGTTATTATTAAGCTTTTTTCTAATTTTCATAATTTATTTACGTGTTCCAAAAAATCAAGGTTTAACAAGTTTTGCAACAAAAAGTGATTTACTTGGATCACCAAATTCGACAGAAAAATTTTTGAATAATTTTACTTTAATATCAATTATTGGTTATTATTTAATTGCAGTGAAATTAAATCAAATGAATGTAGGAATTTAAACAAATCTGAAATTCTTTATTTTTTCCTTGCTTATGTCTTTACTTATAAAATTATTTTTGAGATTTTAAATTTAAGTCATAAGCAAGCAAATAAATAAACAACCATGAATAGATTACACACACGATAACTAGTTATATACTCTAGTAGCTATTATAAGAAGTAATATTAAACTGTTTTTAAATTGCGATATATAAGGCATATATGATATCATTGATGTTAGTAGTGAATAACGCGGAGTAGAGCAGCCTGGTAGCTCGTTGGGCTCATAACCCGAAGGTCAATGGTTCAAATCCATTCTCCGCTAGAAAATTTTATAAATTAACGTTAAAAAAAACTTTTTTTTATTAAAATTATATAGTGAACGTTAAATATTAATAAGGTTTGACCTATGACATTAAATTTACAAACACCATTTCCTACTTTTGGTGGTAGTACAGGTGGCTGGTTACGTGCTGCTGAAGTCGAAGAAAAGTATGCAATTACTTGGACTAGCAACAAAGAGCAAATTTTTGAAATGCCTACAGGTGGCGCTGCTATTATGCGTAACGGTGAAAATTTGTTATACTTAGCTCGAAAAGAACAATGTCTTGCATTGGGAACTCAGCTAAGAACATTCAAGATAAACGATTATAAAATTTATCGAATTTTTCCAAGTGGGGAAGTACAGTATTTACATCCAAAAGATGGAGTTTTTCCTGAAAAAGTTAATCCAGGCCGTACAGCTGTAAATAGCCGAGGATTTTCAATTGGTAAAAATCCAAACCCTGCTTCGATTAAATTTAGCGGTACAACTACATACGAAAGTTAATTTATAATTAAGATTAGTCCTGGAACTAATCTTTTGGCGAGATGGCAGAGTTGGTCGATTGCGTCTGATTTGAAATCAGATGAATCTTTACGGATTCCGTGGGTTCGAATCCCACTCTCGCCTTTTTACATTAATAAAATATTGTTCAAACATGTGCTTAATTGTGCCAGAACTTTTTTTTCAATTTTTATGGGTAAAGTCTACGATTGGTTTGAAGAACGATTAGAAATCCAAGCAATTGCTGATGATATTTCAAGTAAATATGTACCACCACATGTTAATATTTTCTACTGTTTTGGTGGAATTGTTTTTACATGTTTCTTAGTACAAGTTGCAACTGGATTTGCAATGACATTTTACTATCGTCCGAGTGTTGTAGATGCGTTTGCATCAGTTGAATATATTATGACAAGTGTTAATTTTGGTTGGCTAATTCGTTCAATTCACCGTTGGTCTGCTAGTATGATGGTAATGATGATGGTTTTACATGTGTTCCGTGTTTACTTAACTGGTGGATTTAAAAAACCTCGAGAATTAACTTGGGTAACAGGTGTTACATTAGCAGTAGTTACTGTATCATTTGGTGTAACTGGTTATTCTTTACCTTGGGATCAAGTAGGATTCTGGGCATGTAAGATTGTAACAGGTGTTCCTGCAGCGGTGCCTGTTGTAGGTCCTCCTTTAGTATTAATCTTACGTGGTGGGGAAAGTGTAGGTCAAAGTACATTAACACGTTTCTATAGTGCTCATACATTTGTATTACCATTAGCGGCTGCTGTGCTAATGTTAACGCACTTCCTAATGATTCGCAAACAAGGTATTTCAGGACCTCTTTAATCCGTACTAGAAATCTAAAACGAAATTTTTTTGATAAGGAACCCTTATGTCAGTAATTAAAAAACCAGATTTAACAGATCCGAAATTAAGAGCAAAACTTGCAAAAGGTATGGGCCATAATTACTATGGAGAACCTGCATGGCCAAATGATTTATTATATGTTTTCCCTGTTTGTATTCTTGGAACTTTTGCATGTTGTATTGGTTTAGCGGTAATGGCACCAACACAATTAGGTGAACCCGCTGATCCATTTAATACGCCATTAGAAATTTTGCCAGAGTGGTATTTCTTCCCAACATTCAATTTATTACGTGTATTACCAAATAAATTATTGGGAGTTTTAGCAATGGCTGCCGTTCCACTTGGATTAATAACTGTTCCATTTATTGAAAATGTGAATAAATTCCAAAACCCATTCCGTCGTCCAATTGCAAGTTTAACATTTATAATTGGATTTTTTGCGGCAGTTTGGTTAGGCATCGGCGCTTGTTTACCAATTGATAAAGCTGTTTCATTAGGTTTTTGGTAAAAAGAGACGAAACTAATAATTAGAATTTAATAACTAAACATAATATTTAGTTATTAAATTCTAATTATCCTATAAAAATATATTTTTTGTAACTTGAGTTATTTCGCCAAAAAAAATTTATAATACAAATTAATAAATAGTTTTATATTTAATTTCAAACTAAAAAGGTTTAAATAAAACTGTAAATTTCTACACCTACGAATTA